ATGCGTTGATTATTTTCTACTAATCATAAAGATATTGGTACATTATATATTTTGTTTGGAATATGATCGGGATTAGTTGGTACTGGTCTTAGGTTATTAATTCGAGCTGAACTAGGGCAGCCTGGAGCCCTACTAGGTGATGATCAGCTTTATAATGTTATTGTTACAGCGCATGCCTTTGTAATGATTTTCTTTTTGGTAATGCCTATGATAATTGGGGGATTTGGTAATTGACTAGTTCCGTTAATGCTAGGTGCTATTGATATGGCTTTTCCTCGATTGAACAATATAAGATTTTGATTACTTCCTCCTGCTTTATTACTTTTATTATCTTCAGGGGCTGTAGAAAGAGGAGTTGGTACTGGATGAACGGTCTACCCTCCATTAGCTGGTAATCTGGCTCATGCTGGTGGTTCTGTAGATTTAGCTATTTTTTCTTTACATTTAGCTGGAGTTTCTTCTATTTTAGGGGCTGTAAACTTTATTACGACTGTTATTAATATGCGATGAGAAGGATTACAATTTGAGCGAGTTCCTTTATTTGTTTGGTCGGTTAAAATTACTGCTGTTTTACTATTATTGTCTCTACCTGTTTTAGCTGGGGCTATTACGATGTTGTTAACGGATCGTAATTTCAATACTTCGTTTTTTGATCCTGCTGGGGGTGGGGATCCAATTTTATATCAGCATCTTTTTTGATTTTTTGGGCATCCTGAGGTATATATTTTAATTCTTCCTGGTTTTGGGATGATTTCTCATGTTGTTAGGCACTATTCGGGTAAGAAGGAGACTTTTGGAACTTTAGGAATAATTTATGCTATATTAGCTATTGGGGTTTTAGGTTTTATTGTATGGGCTCATCATATATTTACTGTTGGTATGGATGTAGATACTCGGGCCTATTTTACTGCGGCGACTATAATCATTGCGGTTCCAACTGGGATTAAAGTATTTAGGTGATTGGCTACCATTTATGGGTCTAAGATCAAATACGAGGCTTCTATGTTGTGAGCTTTAGGGTTTATCTTCCTTTTTACTGTTGGAGGGTTAACTGGTATTGCTCTGTCTAATTCTTCGTTGGATATTATTCTTCATGATACATATTATGTAGTGGCTCATTTTCATTATGTTCTTTCTATAGGAGCCGTTTTCGCTCTTTTTGCTGCATTTAATTATTGGTTTTCTTTATTAACTGGATTGACTCTACATAAGCGATGAGTTAAAGCTCATTTTTATATTATATTTATTGGGGTGAATGTTACTTTTTTTCCTCAGCATTTTCTAGGGTTGAGGGGTATGCCTCGGCGGTATTCAGATTATCCTGATTCGTATACTATGTGAAATGTTGTCTCTTCAATTGGTTCAATTATTTCATTTGTTGCCGTTTTATATTTTATAATTATCGTATGAGAGTCTTTAGTTTCTCAGCGTAGGGTGTTATGAAGAACTCATTTAAGGACGGCTCTTGAGTGAGATGATATTCTTCCTGCAGATTTTCATAATATAACCGAAACTGGAGTTCTTGTTAAGAAAGTGTTAAGGTATGAGTCTATGAGGACAATTAATATTTCAAGATGCAGCTTCTCCTTTAATAGAAGAGTTAATCTTTTTTCATGATTATGCTATAATAATTCTTATTATGATTATCAGTTTAGTTGGGTATGCTGCTGTTAGTTTAATAAGAAATAAGTTTACATGTCGGTCTTTAGTGGAAGGTCAAGAAATTGAGACAATTTGGACTGTTGTTCCTGCAGTCATCTTAGTTTTTTTAGCTTTACCGTCTTTGCGTTTGTTATATTTATTAGACGAAGTTGGGGATTGTAGTTTAACGGTAAAAAGAGTTGGGCATCAGTGGTACTGAAGGTATGAATATTCTGATTTTTTAAATATTGAGTTTGATTCTTATATAATTCCTAGAAATGAATTAGAGCTTGGAGATTTCCGGCTTCTTGAGGTGGATCATCGAGTGGTTCTTCCGACTGAAACAGATATTCGTATTTTAGTTACTTCAGCTGATGTTATTCATTCTTGAACTGTTCCTTCTTTAGGTGTAAAGGCTGATGCAATTCCGGGTCGTCTTAATCAATTGAGATTCTTTATTAAACATTCTGGTGTATTTTATGGTCAATGTTCTGAAATTTGCGGGGCGAATCATTCATTTATACCTATTGTATTGGAGGCTATTCCATTAGAAAATTTCATAAAATGAGTAGTAAGTGTGTCTGAATAAAAAAAGTTAGTTAAAATATAATATTAGGTTGTCAGCCTTATGTTACTAAATGATTAGTACTTTTTAATGCCTCAGTTATCTCCTCTAAATTGAGTTTTTTTGTATATATTATTTTGAGTTGCTTTGCTAAGTATTTCTGTTTCTGTTTGGTGGTTTAAGAAAAACTCATTTCAATCTTATAAATCTAATGCTAGCCATTTAGATTCGATTAAGGTTTGAAGTTGATAATTTAAAATTGAGTATAGAAGTTTTTAGATGTTTAGAATGGTGAAAGTTTTAATTATTAATGAGAGTAATTTAATTTTGCTTTAGGTTAGGTGATATATATATATATATATATATGTATTGTTGGTTGATGAATGCTAGTTGATATTTTTTCTTCTTTTGATGATAGAAATCAGGTTTTCATATCTTCATATGTCTTAATATGAATCTTTTCTTTATCCTCTATTATTTTATTTAGTTCTTTTTATTGGGTTAATCATCCTAGATGATTTACTGTAGTTTTTATTTTTAAGGATACTGTGTCATCTCAAATTTTTCGGTCTTACGGTTTAGTAATGGGAGGATTTATTAATGTTGTGGGAAGTTTATTTCTTTTTTTAATTTTTATGAATTTAAGGGGACTTATTCCTTATGTTTTTAGGTCTACAAGTCATTTAGTTTTGTCTCTATCTCTTGGTTTACCTTTATGGCTTTCGTTGATTGTCTCTGGAGTTATTTATAACTCTAGTTCTGTTGTGGCTGCACTGCTGCCAATAGGAGCTCCAGCTTTTTTAAATCCGTTTTTAGTTTTGATTGAGACGGTTAGAATTATAGTACGGCCGATTACATTATCAGTACGGTTGATAGCTAATATGAGAGCTGGGCATATTGTTCTTACTTTAATTGGGAGTTATCTTACAAGAAGGCTCTTGGCTTCATCTGTATTTTTAATATTTGTTTTAGTACTAATTCAAATTTTTTATACAATTTTTGAATTTGGTATTGGGCTTATTCAAGCGTATATTTTTTGTTTATTAATTGTTTTATATTCGAATGAGCATCCTAGTTAGTTAAATATTACTAGGATTATAGGTTTTAGTAAGTTTGTAAGAAAACGTTTATGTTTATATTTGGGGCATGAGCCCAATAGCTTAGTCTTAGCTTATCTTACAGTAAATACTTTTAGTGGTTGTTGAGAAGATAATCTTCGTTAATAGATTTACAATCTACCGCTTATTGGTCTCAGCCATCAACAAATCTAGCTATACATACCAGGAGTATTATTTCCTTTATTGATTCTGCAGGTCAATGTTTTTTATAAACTATGGTAAGCAGAGTTTAAAAAATATTATTTTATATTAAGCTTTGAAGGCTTATAGTTTTTTTAACTTAAAACTCTACTAGGAGGATATGAACCTCTCTTAAGAAATCAAAATTCTTTGTGCCCAGAACACTGCTATGTAATATCTTTTTTAAAATTATTTAATCTTTTTACTTGGAAGGTAACTGTACTATTCATACTCAAAAGATTTTTATTTAATTGGTGTTTCTAATAGATAAATCTATTCTTTTAGAATGAAAATCTAACGTGCTCCTTACACCATAGAAACTTTTAAGTTTTGTTATAAAACAAAGTAATAACTTAATAGTAGTTAAGATTTCGTTTTTTAAGGTAGAATATTTTATTCATATATATGAGTATAAGAGTGGTTATAATTTTGGTCGTTGTCATTTACATGTTCGTGTTTGATTATATATATATATGAAGTAGTTGTCATAAGAGTTAACAGAATTAAAATGTGTTTGTATAATAAACTTGGTTCTGATTTTGTTATAGCGTTAACTAAAAAATACACATGGTTTCGATTGAGGTAAGCGAGGTGAAAACGAAGTTGTATAGCGATTAATTGTTATAATAAATTTATTTTTGTGGTATTATTTTATACATGATATCTTGAAAAGTCCCGCTAACACCAGTGTTTAAGATTAAAAAAAGAGTGAGAGCTTGAATTAGTTTAGTTATTTAGGTCTGGTTAAATTAGTGCCAGCATCCGCGGTTAAACTAATGGATCTAGTTATATTTTAAGGTAAAAAGGTGGTTAGGTATATATATATAATAATAGTCTCATGATTGTCTATAATAAAGGTAAAATTGTTGTGTAGATTAATAAATCAAAAGTTACTACGTCATACTGAATCTACGATGGCCTTGAGGGAAACTGGGATCGGATACCCCACTATTCTCGGTTGTAAATAAATGTTAAATTTACCAGAGTACTACGAACAATAAAAAATTTAAAACTCAAAGAACTTGGCGGTGTTTTAGACCAATTAGGGGAACCTGTCTCGTAATCGATAGTCCACGCTATACCTGACCTTTTATTGCGATTACCAGTTTGTACACCGTTGTCATCAGTTAACCTTTTAGAGTAATGTGAGTTAGCAAAAAAATTTATAGATAAATTTAAATGTCAAATCAAGGTGCAACTTATGAGAAGGAGAAGATGGGTTACAATTAAAACTTATAAGATGGATTAGATAATGAAATTTGACTATGAAGGAGGACTTAAAAGTAAGGTTGTTATATAAAAATAGTCTGAATCTGGCTCTGAAATGTGCACAAATCGCCCGTCGCTCTCGTTGAAAAAGGAGATAAGTCGTAACATAGTAGGGATAATGGAAATTGTTCCTGAGTTATAAAACATAGTATAAGTCAATACATTTCATTTACACTGAAAGAATATTTAAGTATAAATTGTTTTAAATTAAGCTAATAGTTTTGTCAGTTGTTGTTGTGTGGTTAATGGAAACATCAAAGTTATTAAGTAAAGGTGAAAGAAATTTATTTTGATAAAATGTTAGAGTACTGAAGAGGAATGGTGCTTCAATATTTCTAAGAAACGGTTGAATCTTGTACCTTTTGCATTATGGCTTAGCTAGATTTAAATTTTTTAGAAAATTTCTCGAAATCTAATGATCGATTTTAGTTCTCGTTTTAGAGTAAAAGGGTGATTGTTGCAATAATCTCTGTAGAAGCTAAAATAGAAATGAAATTTTATTCGTATTAGATGATAGCTAGTTTCCATGTAAAAGCATGTAAGTGCTAGGAACTAAATAACAATTAAAAATAAATAGTATTTAAGTGTATTTAGTTTTTTTGTGTTTATGAGGATCAGCTCGTAAATATTATAATTAAGAAGTGTAAAATTTAAATTAAATTTAAGCTTGAAAATAGCTATAATTATAAATTTTGTTATAATCCTATATTTGTTTTAAAAAGCAGATTGTTTTACTATTTTTTAACAGGGAATAATTCATAAACTTAGTAATGAACTACATTAATGCTAAGATTAGTATTTTTATTATATATATATATTATTGAAAATTTAATTCAAAAATTTAATATTTGTTTTTATCAATATTAAAATTATAAAAAGGAACTCGGCAAATATATTGTTTTGCCTGTTTAGCAAAAACATGGCTCCTTGTACTTTATAGATGAGGAGTCGGACCTGCCCGGTGAATTTTTTTAACGGCCGCGGTACCCTGACCGTGCGAAGGTAGCATAATCACTTGCCTTATAATTGAAGGCTTGTATGAATGGTTTGACTAGAACAAAGCTGTCTCTTTGTAATTATTTAGAACTTTATTTTTAGGTGAAGAAGCCTAGATGTAATTAATAGACAAGAAGACCCTATCGAGCTTTATAAAAATTAATAAACTTTTTATTTTGATATTTATATAAAAATATTAATTATTAAAAACTTTGGTTGGGATGACTCAGGAACAAGTAAAGCTTCCTGAATTTTATAAATATACATATATTGATCCAAAAATTTTGATTAATGGAATTAGTTACCGTAGGGATAACAGCATTATTCTCTTTGAGAGTTCATATCGAAAAGAGGGTTTGTGACCTCGATGTTGGACCAGAATATCCTAAAGATGCAGAAGTCTTTAAAGGTTGGTCTGTTCGACCATTAAAATTCTACGTGATCTGAGTTCAAACCGGCGTGAGCCAGGTTGGTTTCTATCTTTAATTTATTGTTCAAGTTTAGTACGAAAGGACCAGCTTGTTATATTAAATATTTTGAAATGAATGAATATAATTTAAATTTATCAGGTTAACATAATTTCTAATGTGATTGATTTAGGTTCAATAAAGTATAGGTGAAAGTCCTTTATCTGATAATAATAAAGATGGCAGACTAGTGCATTAGATTTAAGATCTAAATATGAAAATGAAATTTATTTCTCTTTATAAATGTATTTATCTATTTTGTCATGTTTATTTTCGTATATTTGTATTATACTAGCTGTAGCATTATTTACTCTTTTAGAGCGAAAAGGATTAAGATATATTCAGATTCGGAAAGGGCCCAATAAGGTTGGTATAGCAGGTGTTCCCCAGCCTATTGCCGACGCTGCCAAGTTGTTAACTAAAGAAATTGCTAAGCCTACGATGGCTAATTTTTTTCCGTATTTTATTGCTCCTATTTTTAGGCTTATTTTGGCTTTACTACTTTGACAGCTGTACCCTAGGTTATATAGAACTAACTATTTTAAGTGAGGTATTTTGTTTTTTCTTTGTGTTTCTAGTTTAAATGTGTATGGAACTTTAGTTGCTGGGTGGGCGTCTAATTCTAAATATGCGTTGCTTGGGAGATTGCGTGCAATCGCTCAAACTATTTCTTACGAAGTAAGAATAGCACTAATCCTTTTATTTCCCTTATTTTTAGTTGGTAGTTTTAATTTTATTGAGATTAAAAATTATCAGGAGTTTATTTGATTTGCTTTTCTGTTTCCGGTAGCCTTAATTTGATTTACTACGTCTGTGGCTGAAACTAATCGAGCTCCTTTTGATTTTGCTGAAGGAGAGTCTGAGTTGGTTTCGGGTTTAAATATTGAGTATGGAAGGGCTGGATTTGTTTTAATTTTCTTAGCTGAATACGCTAATATTTTAATTGTAAGATTATTTTCTGCTTTATTGTTCTTTGGAGGAAGTTCTGTTTTAGGAATGCAAAGGGATTTGGTTTTTATGGTAAAAGTAATGGGTTTTTTTTCGTTTTTATTTATTTGAGTTCGTGGAAGGTATCCTCGGTTTCGATATGATTTATTAATAAATTTGACTTGAAAAAAGTTTCGTCCAGTAGAACTAACTTTCTTATTGTTTACTTTATGTTTTAGGTCTATTTTCTACATATAGTTAATTTATGGTATTAACTTAATAAGATTATATCATTAGCTATTATTGCATATTAATAAAATATTTTATTGCTATTAAGAGTTTACATTGTTATCCTGCTATATGTTATCATAATTATTTGAGTTTATATATAATATATCTATAGAAAGTTATTGGATATTTGTATTTATAATTAATTTTAGCTATAATAATGTAAATTTTGAATTTAGGTTTGTTGATTTTATTTGATATATAACTTAAATTATTATTACATTGAGTTAAAGATGAAGAATGTAAGGGAAGTATTTTTTAGGTAGAGTTAGTAAGAGAAATGAGAAGATATTCTCTTTCATTTATGTTTCTTAGTTGGTATGTTAAATTAGGTACAGTGATGATATTTTTGATAATAGTTTGAGGATTAGCTTTATATCTTTGATGAGATGAATTCTTAAAAGTTTTTATTATTGTTACTTAAGTATAGTTAGTTTTATAGCTTAATTTATAGCGATAATCTTGTTAATGTAATTATTTATGATGTAATCTATGTGGTTGAAATGAGTTAAGAATTTTTACATACATGTTATATTAACTTTGGTGATTTAATAGACAATATTATAGAATTGCTAAACTATTCTATAAAGTATGTAATGCCTTGTTTTTAGTAAAATACTGAGTGTTCTATTTTAAAGTATAGCAACTATTTATAGTATATGGAATACTTTAATATCAGTTAGTTATTATTTACCTTGTTTTCAATTTATTTGTTATAGAGTCAATTGATTACAGGTGTTAATAATGAACCATACAAATTATTTGATATGTAGTTTTTTAAAGTGGTTATTAAACTTTATTAGAATTTAAATGTAATTGAGACATTTTACATATTTATGCGAATTGTAGTTTAATTAAATATTAACTTTGGAAGTTAAAGATCGGGCTTTATATGCTCGCATTTCAATGAATAGTTAATATTATTTTTTAAGACATATATAATATGTTTTATACAATTTATTTTAAATTTATTTAATTCTTTAGTACTATAAATATGTTTTTATTTTATAATGTATATTAATATTTGGTTGTGTTAACGCGATTATTATTTGATTTACTATTAATTTTGAAAATTGATAATCAAGTTGTAAAGCTGTCCTTGTATATCGCGATGTTTCTCTGTTTATTAAGTATTACTTTATGTAATGTTTTGTTATTACCTTTTATAATGCAACCTCTAACCTTGAGTTTGGTTATTAAAATTTTAACTTTATTAATATGTATGATTAGAGGAATACTTCTTTCATCCTGGTATGGTTATATTTTATTTTTAATTTATGTTGGTGGATTGCTTGTAATATTTGCTTATGTCGCTGCATTATGTCCTAATATTTTATTTGGAAGAACTATTCCATTAATTTTTGGGTTTTTTTTATTTTGGTTCCTATTAGAGTTAACATGTTTCTATATCCATTCATTGATACTACATTGATTACTTACTATAGTAATTATAGAGAACTTAAAATGTTTAAAACACTTGGAACTGAAAATAGTTTCCCCTCAAATAATTTCCATTTTAATTGGACTAGGTGTAATTTTACTAATTAACTTGGTTGTAGTTGTAAAAAATTGTTATTATGAAGCAGCTTCATTGCGTCCTTTTAACTAATAATTTTAAGTGATAATTATGCGAAGTCCGATTCGAAAAATTCATCCTATTTTAAAAATTGTAAATGGAGCTCTTATTGACCTACCTGCCCCTGCTAATTTGTCTATCTGATGAAATTTTAGGTCTTTATTAGGTCTATGTTTATGGATTCAGATTGTTACTGGATTATTTCTTGCTATGCATTATACGGCTCATGTAGATTTAGCATTTTCTTCTGTTGTTCATATTTCTCGGGATGTTAGGTATGGATGATTGCTTCGAGCCTTACATGCTAATGGGGCTTCTTGATTTTTTATTTGTCTTTATTTTCATGTAGGTCGAGGCATTTATTATGCATCTTATTTATATAACCATACTTGAAATATTGGAGTTATTTTATTGTTTCTGACTATAGCAACAGCTTTTTTAGGATATGTTTTGCCATGGGGACAAATGTCGTTTTGAGGTGCAACGGTAATTACAAATCTTCTTTCTGCTTTACCATATATCGGAAAAATATTAGTAGAGTGAGTGTGAGGTGGGTTTGCTATTGATAATGCAACTCTAACTCGATTTTTTACACTTCATTTTCTGTTTCCTTTTGTTATTGCTGGCCTTACAATTCTTCATATTTTGTTTCTTCACGATACTGGGTCTAATAATCCTTTAGGGTTGAATAGTGATGGCGAGAAAGTACCATTTCACGCTTATTATACGTTTAAAGATTTAGTGGGTTTTGTCGTAGCAATTATACTTCTTTCATTTTTAGTTCTTTTTTCGCCGCAGCTTCTTACTGATCCTGAAAACTTTATTCCGGCTAATCCTTTAGTTACTCCGATTCATATTCAACCTGAGTGGTATTTTTTATTTGCATATGCTATTTTACGGTCTATTCCTAATAAGCTTGGTGGAGTTATGGCATTAGTGGCTTCAATTTCTATTCTATTTATTCTTCCTTTTACTCATCAGAGAAAATTTCGATCTATAGCTTTTTACCCTGTGAATCAAGTTTTTTTTTGATATTTTGTAAGTACCTTTCTTATTCTTACTTGGATTGGTAGATGTCCTGTAGAAGTTCCATATGAACAGATTGGTCAGGTTTTTACTGCATTATATTTTCTATATTTTATTGTTAATCCATTAATTCAAAAAATATGGGACAATATTTTATATTGTTAGATATCAGTTACCTCCTGGGGAAATTTTGTCTTGAAAACAAAATATATAAGTGTTCGATTCACTTAGTAACTTAGCAATAAGAATATATTATTCATCTTTGGCTTACAAGACCAATGCTTTAAATTATAAGCTATAATTGCATGTAATATAGGAATGAAATGGGTACTTTTTATCTTAGAGTAATTAGAATATTAGGATTTTTTATGTCTATTTTGACTTTATCTATGCAGTATAAGCATTTATTAAGTGTACTTTTGAGTCTAGAGGCAGCCGCTATAAATTTATTTATAATACTTTTTTCTTTTTCAAATAATGTATGTTATAGAGGGCAGACTTCTTTAATTTTTATTACTTTAGGTGCTTGTGAGGCTAGTTTAGGATTAGCTATTTTGGTATCAATTATTCGAGCACAAGGAAATGATTACGTGTCTAGGTTTTCTACACAAAAATGTTAGGTATTATTTTTATATCAGTTACTTTATTTTTGTTCTGTTTCAAAAAAATATCATGGTATTTAAAATCATGATCTTTACTTTTATTGAGTGTGATTTCGATTACAAACTTATATAGTCCTTTTTATACCTATGAGATTTTAAATTCTTTAATAGTTCAAGATTCTATATCAAGTTTGTTGATTTCCCTAACTTTATGAATTTCTTTTATAATGATAATAGCTAGACAAAACAGAATTAAAGTATGTATAAGGAACTCTTCTAGATTTTGTATGTTTTTATTACTTTTAAACTTAATCTTGATTAGTACTTTTTGTGTTTCTAGAACTTTAGTTTTTTATTTTTTATTTGAAGCTTCGTTGATTCCAACATTGTTATTAATTTTAGGCTGAGGTTATCAGCCAGAACGACTTCAGGCTGGGATATATATAATGATCTATACTATTAGAGCTTCATTACCTCTTTTATTTTCTATTTTATGGGCTTCTAAAAAGTTAGGTTCTAGGGATATGTTATTAATAAGCATATTACGTAATCAACTTATTAGGGTAGAATCTTGAGCATTCAATTTTTTTACGTTGTTGATTTTTACTGCTTTCTTGGTAAAGCTTCCAATATTTATAGTTCATTTGTGGCTTCCAAAGGCTCATGTGGAAGCCCCTGTTGCCGGTTCTATGGTTCTTGCAGCTATTTTGTTAAAACTTGGAGGATATGGGATTCTTCGATTTTATCAATATTTTAACTTTTATAGGTCAGAAGTTTTATTTATTATTTTTTCTTTAGCTCTTTGAGGAGGGGTATTGACTAGAATTATTTGTTTTCGACAAAGGGACTTAAAATCTTTAATTGCTTATTCTTCAATTGGTCATATATCTTTAATGTTAGCTGGTGTATTTTCTAATAGGTCTTGAGGATGGAGGGGAGCTTTGATTTTGATAATTTCTCACGGATTTTGCTCCTCTGCTCTTTTTGCTCTAGCCAATTATACTTATGAAAAAACACATACTCGGAGAATTATTATAACTAAAGGTATTTTATTGTTATTGCCCTATTTAACTCTTGGGTGATTTATATTTTGTATTATAAACATAGCAGCTCCTCCAAGCATTAACTTGGTTGGGGAAATTATGATTTTTCCAACTACAATCTTTTCTTCTTCATATTTTATCGTTTCATTGATTTTTATGAGCTTTCTTGCAGCTCTATATAATATGTATTTATATACTTCAGTCAACCATGGTGGGAGTCCAAAATTCATTAAACCATTTAATTCTTTTAAGACTCAAGGATTTACTTTGCTTTTATTACATTGGATTCCAAGGAATTTTTTAATTATAAAAAGAAATCTAGTTTTTATGTGGATTTAATATAAGTTAAGTTAGTTTATTAAAATACCAAGCTGTGGATTTGGAGATGAGAGCTATTCTTACTTAACCATGTTTACTAAATTAAAGTCTTCATCGATTAGTTCTTTGTTTTTATTATTTTATAGGGCTATAATTCTTCCAATTTCAATTATGTTTATTTTGAAAGAAAAATCTGTTATTTTTGATTGAACTATTTTACAAGTTAGAACTTGTTCTATAAATTTATCCATTATTTTGGATAGAATTAGTCTTAGGTTTAGAAATGTAGTTTGCTTAATTTCTGGTTGTGTTATGATGTTTTCTTCTAGCTATATATCTGATGATCCTTTTTTAAAACGATTTGTTTGGCTTGTTATACTGTTTGTCATATCTATAAATTTATTGGTGTTTATCCCTAGGTTGCCAGCTTTATTGTTAGGGTGAGATGGCCTAGGTATTGTTTCTTTTGCATTAGTTATTTACTATCAAAATGCAAAGTCTTTGGGTGCTGGGATGATTACGGTGTTAGCAAATCGGGTTGGAGATGTTATAATTTTAACTGCTATTGGTTTGTTAGTATTACAAGGTCATTGGTTAATTTTGTTTTTATGAGATTTTCATTTGTGTTCATTAATAGGACTAACATTAATTATTGCCGCTATAACCAAGAGAGCTCAAATTCCATTCTCTAGTTGATTGCCAGCTGCTATAGCAGCTCCTACTCCGGTTTCAGCTTTAGTTCATTCTTCTACTTTAGTTACTGCGGGTGTTTTTTTAGTTATTCGTTTTTTTCCATTCTTAAGTAATATTTATTTTTTTAAATCTTTCTTGTTGTTCATTTCTGTACTGACTTTATTAATGGCTGGGATTGGAGCTAATTATGAAAATGATTTAAAAAAAATTATTGCCCTTTCTACTTTGAGTCAACTAGGTGTTATAATATTAAGATTAGCCATAGGAATGCCGTTTTTAGCATTATTTCATTTATATACCCATGCTTTATTTAAAGCTCTTTTGTTTTTATGTGCTGGAATAATTATTCATAATAGTCTTAATGTTCAAGATATTCGTTATATGGGTCTTATGTCTGTTCAGAACCCTCTCACTATCACGTGTTTGAATATTTCTAATTTATCTCTTTGTGGAGCTCCATTTTTAAGGGGGTTTTACTCTAAGGATCTCATTTTGGAAATTTGTTTAGTAACTCCAACAAACTTATTAATAGTTGTTTTAATTTTTTTAGCTACAGGAATAACTGCTGCTTATTCGTTGCGTTTATCTTTTTGTTCATTATGGGGGTCAATAAAAAGCTTTCCTTATCATTCAAAAATAGAAAATGATTTATATGTGAATTGGTCAACAATTATTTTAGCTAGAATGGCTATTTTTGGCGGGTTTTTTTTTCAATTGGTTTTTTTAGACTTCTCTCCAATACCTTTAATTATACCTGTATTTATAAAATTTTTAACAGTTATGGTAATCACACTAGGGTTATTTGTATCTATTACCGTGTGAAGCTCAGTTTATAGTTCAATAAACATAAATATAATCTATTCTTTTTTTTCTAATATGTGGTTTTTAACTCCTTTATCGTCGCAGCCATTAACCAAAATATCAATGATTTTAGGTACAAATATAATGAAATCTATTGATTTAGGTTGAGTAGAGGTTTTAGGTGCTCAGGGTGTTTATCAAATTAGTGAATTAGTAATGAAAAAAAATCAAAAAGTTCAAGTAAAATCTTTTAACTTTCTTGTTTTATTTATGGTTATGCTTATAATAATTTTTTTTATAATTTTAGTTTATAATTAACTATAAACTTTAATAGCCTAAATTTAGGGCACAGCACTGAAGATGCTGAGGTGACTAAGAGTCTTAAAGTAAGCCAGCGCTTAAAAAAAAGCGCTGGCGGATTATTATGTAAAGCAGATAATTGGTAATACATGTGTAATTTATGTATGTGTGTTTTAGATTAATTCACATTTATTATTAGATATGATGCGAAATCCTTATCATTTAGTCGAGTTTAGTCCGTGACCATTAACTGGCTCTATAGGAGCTTTGTTTCTTACGTCAGGACTTGCTGGTTGAATACATGGTTACAGTATGATAACTATGATACTGGGAATTTTTTTAATTATTATTACTATATTTCAATGATGACGGGATGTAATTCGAGAAGGAACTTATCAGGGATGTCATACAATTGATGTTTCTAAGGGGCTTCGTTGAGGTATAATTCTATTTATTGTTTCGGAAGTTTGTTTTTTTTTTGCTTTCTTTTGAGCATATTTTCACAGAAGTTTGGCTCCTAGTACGGAGTTAGGATCATGTTGACCTCCTATGGGAATTAACCCTTTGAATCCGTTTGAGGTGCCTCTTCTTAATACTGGGGTTTTATTAGCGTCTGGGGTTACAGTGACTTGGGCGCATCATAGTTTAATGGAGGGTGATAATGGAGGAGGGTTGCAGGCTCTGTTTGCAACCGTAGTTTTAGGTATATACTTTACTTTCCTGCAAGTAGGAGAATATTTCGAAGCTTCTTTCACAATTGCAGATGGGGCTTATGGGTCGACTTTCTTTGTGGCAACTGGATTTCATGGACTTCACGTGTTGATTGGTAGGACTTTTTTAATGGTTTGTTTGTTTCGAGTGTGGTCGCAACACTTTTCTACGAGGCACCATTTTGGGTTCGAGGCAGCCGCTTGGTATTGACATTTTGTTGATGTAGTTTGATTATTTTTATATTTGTCAATTTATTGATGGGGTTGTTAGGTCCTTAGGTGACTGAGAATATAAGTGTTGAATTTTTAATTCAAATACGGCGTCGATAGTTGCGTCTCTAAGGAAGAGACTTAATACTTTAATTTAAAAGATTCGATTTGCATTCGTAAAATAGGTTTGTTTAACTTTTAGGTCAATTATGAAAAGCGAGAAGTTTGCATACGATTTCGGCTCGTATATTGAAGGTGTATAAGAATCCTTCTTCATATTCTAAAATAAGTGAAAGCCAAATATGAGAGGCATTTAATTGTTAATTAAAGAATTGTAGGTTATACTACTCACTTAGTAGGATACTACGCCGGATGAACGGAAATCATTGATGTTGATTAATATAGGATAAATAATTATTCCTTAGTATTTTAAATGATGAGAACGATTTGAAGAAGAATAATTGCTTTAGTTTTATCTTTTGTTGTTATGGTTTTAGGTTGAATTTTGGCTAAGCGGACTGTTAGTGACCGAGAAAAAAGTTCTCCATTTGAATGTGGATTTGATCCTATAAAGTCTTCTCGTATCCCTTTTTCTCTCCGATTTTTTTTATTAGCTATTATTTTTTTAATTTTTGATGTGGAGATTGTTTTATTATTACCAGTTTTAAGGAGTTTAGGGAGATCTTATTCGTTAGGGCTTTTGTTGGGGTCGGTGTTATTTTTGGTTATTTTAATTTTAGGGCTAATTCATGAATGGAATGAAGGATCTTTAGACTGAGCTGTTTAAGAAAAAACTAGGAGTAAAATAGGGCTGCTAACTTTATTTTGGGTAATTCGAGCTTATCCTTTTTCTTATGTTTCCTTTATTACCTTATTCTTTCATGTTTATATTAACTTTAATGATTGGGTCTATTTTATCTATTTCTTCAGTTCATTGGTTAGGTATTTGAGGAGGTTTGGAGTTAAATTTGATTGGATTTTTGCCCGTTTTGGTTCATCAAAAAAATATATTGGAGAGGGAGTCTGGGGTGAAATACTTTATTGTACAGGCTTTAGGTTCAAGTTTTCTTATTTTTGGGAGGCTTTTAGTTTACAATTTGTCATATACCTGAGAGATCCCAATAAGATTAGGTGTTATGGGTAAGCTAGGGTTGTTTGTTATAATTAGAGGATTGTGTATAAAGTTAGGAATTTTTCCTTTTCATTTTTGGTTACCTAGGGTTATAGCTGGGTTATCTTGAATTTCATGTATGATTTTAGCAACTTGGCAGAAGCTTGCTCCTTTGTTTTTGATAATAATTTTGTTTGAGCTAAAAGAATATTATTGATTAGTTATTGTTTTATGTCTTATAAGAGGTATTTCAAGATTGGTTGGTGGGTGAGGTGGTATAAATCAAACCCAGGTTCGTTCCTTATTAGGTTATTCTTCTATTAGACATTTGGGATGAATGTTGTTTGCGATGATTCATGGGGAATTTATTATAAAGATTTATTTTATGGTCTATGTGGCTACATCAATTTGTATTTTTTTAAGTCTTATATATCTTAATATTGGGATAATAAAAAACTTAAGTACATTAAAAAATCTACACTTTAGTCAACTGAGTGTTATAGTAATATTATTATCATTGGGGGGATTACCTCCTTTGTTGGGGTTTGTCCCGAAATGATATTTAATTTCCTTGAGGTTTAATGGTTCTTATTCGTTGTTTGTCTTTATACTAATATTTGGGTCTTTATTAAGGTTGTTTTATTATTTGAGTCTTTTTTTCTCTATTTTTTTAGGTTTAAAGAATGGGTATATATTTGCTAAAGTAGAATCCAATGAAAGCATTTTGTTGATGTTTATGGTATTTTTAAATTTAGTTGGTGGTGTTCTTATCTTATTTTCCAACTTATTTATTTTAATTTAAAGAGT